TTAGAATGAAAAGGGATTTCATCCTATTCATATATAGTGAAGTCTTACCCCTGGATTTCCACAAAACAAAAGAGAACCCTTTTTCACACTTCCTATGTTTAGTCTGATAGTAAATAAGATATTCCAATAAAAATAAAGAATTGTGGATCGAATGACTATTCATTTATTGTATTTTTATGCAAATAGGGGGCAAGAAAACTCTATGGAAAGATGGTGGTTTAATTCGATGGTGTTTAAGAAAGAGTTAGAACGCAGGTATGGGATAAAGAAATCAATGGACAATCTTGGTCCTCTTGAAAATACTAGTGAAAGTCAAGATCCGAATCGAAAAGGTAGGGCTAAAAAGATTCACAGTTGGAGGGGTCGTGACAATTCTAGTTACAGTAATGTCGATCGTTTATTTGGCGTCAAAGACATTCGGAATTTCATCTCTGATGAGACTTTTTTAGTTAGGGATAGTAATGGAGACAGTTATTCTATCTATTTTGATATTGAAAATCAGATTTTTGAGATTGACAATGACCATTCTTTTCTGAGTAAACTAGAAAAAGAACTTTCTAGTTATATGAATAATGGATCTACGAGTGAAGATTCCTTATACAATCGTTACATGTATGATACTCAATCTAGTTGGAATAATCACATTACTAGTTGCATTGATAGTTATCTACAGTCTCAAATCTCTATTGATACGCCCATTGTAAGTGATAGTAGTGACAGTTACATTTCTAGGTGCCTTTTTGATAAACGTAGAGCTTGTAGTGAAAGCGCGGGGTCCAGTATACGAACCCACGCGAATAGTAGTGATTTAACTCTAAAAGAAAGGCCTAATGATCTCGATGCAACTCAAAAATACAGGCATTTGTGGGTTCAATGTGAAAATTGTTATGGATTAAATTATAAGAAATTTTTGAAATTAAAAATGAATATTTGTGAACAATGTGGATATCATTTGAAAATGAGTAGTTCAGAAAGAATCGAAGTTTCGATTGATCCCGGTACTTGGGATCCTATGGATGAAGACATGGTCTCTCTGGATCCCATTGGATTTCATTCGGAGGAGGAGCCTTATAAAGATCGTATTGATTCTTATCAAAGAAAGACAGGATTAACTGAGGCTGTTCAAACAGGCGTAGGTCAACTAAATGGTATTCCCGTAGCAATTGGGGTTATGGATTTTCAGTTTATGGGGGGTAGTATGGGATCCGTAGTCGGGGAGAAAATTACCCGTTTGATTGAGTACGCTACCAATGAATTTCTACCTCTTATTATAGTGTGCGCTTCGGGGGGGGCGCGCATGCAAGAAGGAAGTTTGAGCTTGATGCAAATGGCTAAAATATCGTCTGTTTTATATGATTATCAATTAAATAAAAAATTATTATATGTATCAATCCTTACATCTCCTACTACTGGTGGGGTAACGGCTAGTTTTGGTATGTTGGGAGATATCATTATTGCCGAACCAAATTCCTACATTGCATTTGCGGGTAAAAGAGTAATTGAACAAACATTGAATAAAACAGTACCCGAAGGTTCACAAGCGGCTGAATATTTATTCCAGAAAGGCTTATTCGACCTAATCGTACCACGTAATCTTTTAAAAAGCATTCTGAGTGAGTTATTTAAGCTCCACGCCTTCTTTCCTTTGAATTCCAATTCAATCAATTAGAGAGCACTAAGCTCAATTATTTTATTTGTTAGTTAACTTATCGGACTCAAAGGAAATAAGATAAGAATGGAGCTTTCTTTGGTGACCTAAGATCTAATTGTAGAAAGAATCAAAAGCGGCGGATAACTCTTTTTTTTTTTTTTTACCTAGATTCCCGATTACTAATTAAGAAGTCTCTATCAAGAAGATAAAAGATAGATATATAGTTTTGTATCTTTCTCTATCCCCCAAAAAGCCCATTTTTATTAAAAATTCAGGTTGTGTCGCATCCTAACGAATCTTTCTATAATTTGTAAGAAACTCTTTTTTTATTAAGACACGAACAAAACACAAAGAAATGAAGAAAAATAATAAAGTTGATTATCATACGTATCTTTCATGTAGATAGATGAATAAGTCCATTTATTTATTTAGTTATACATTCCTTGGACTTATTCTATATACTCACTTAGATATATAGATACTTATATTTTATTTGTAATAATAAGAATTTTCAAATGGAATTAATTAATAATAACTACGAATTCATAATAATTACAATCCTTAATTATAAATTATAATTAGTATAAATATAAAATATAATATTAAAAAAAAATAATAACAGGTACAAATAGTAAATCGGGGTACCCATTTTATGATAACTTTTAATTTTCCCTCTATTTTTGTGCCTTTAGTAGGCCTAGTATTTCCGGCAATTGCAATGGCTTCTTTATTTCTTCATGTTCAAAAAAATAAGATTGTTTAGATCGGGGGGGTCAAACCTCATTCGTTTTTTTTTTTGAAACTTAGACTTGTAGTATAAGACAGAGATTTATTTCGGGAAATATGGTATAACATGTGATTTCCGCCGAACATAAAGGAAAAAGCTCTTATGCTTGCAGAAAATGATCTACGGGTTAGCTAGTTTCAAATAGAGCAGGATCGCGAGATGCCTAAAATGGAAAATTGGTGGATCTATATGTATATCAATATGTATATTGGGATGATATGAAGGGTATGTTATTATTTTAGATCTAACCAATTTGATGAATTTTTCCTAAAGGTTGCCATCAAACTAGTGCTGGTTCACATCAAACTAGCACTAGTTCATGAGAGTTCCTTCGGAAACAAAAAAAGTCAAGTCAAAATCATTGGGGGTATTCTCTCAATTCCAATAAAATGCAATCGGATCAAGTATGAGTTGGCGATCAGAACATATATGGATAGAACTTATAACGGGGTCTCGAAAACTAAGTAATTTTTGCTGGGCCCTTATCGTTTTTTTAGGTTCATTAGGATTCTTATTGGTTGGAACTTCCAGTTATCTTGGTAGAAATTTGATATCTTTTGTTCCGTCTCAGCAAATCCTTTTTTTTCCACAAGGAATCGTAATGTCTTTCTACGGGATCGCGGGACTCTTTATTAGTTCCTATTTATGGTGCACAATTTCCTGGAATGTAGGTAGTGGTTATGATCGATTCGATAGAAAGGAAGGAGTAGTGTGTATTTTTCGTTGGGGATTTCCTGGAAAAAATCGTCGCATATTCCTCCGATTCCTTATAAAAGATATTCAGTCTGTTAGAATAGAAGTGAAAGAGGGTATTTATGCTCGTCGTGTCCTTTATATGGACATCAGAGGCCGGGGGGTTATTCCGTTGACCCGGACTGATGAGAATTTGACTCCACGAGAAATTGAACAAAAAGCAGCGGAATTGGCCTATTTCTTGCGCGTACCAATTGAAGTCTTTTGAGAAAAGAAACTGGGCTGAAAAACGAATGCTTTCTCAGCAGGAGAGAATAAATGTAAGAATCCTGTTTTTTCTATAAGATAACTTAATGGAAGTTTCGTCAGAACCTTCAGTCCAACCAAAGCCGACGTATATGGAACAACCATAAAACAAAACTATTTTTTTTAAATTAACTATTTGTTGGAAGTGGTACTTTAGATGCAGATAAATCATATCTTGTAAATTATTTCCTTTTTGTCTTTTTTATCCTTCCTTTCATTTGTGTTCTTTACTAACCAATAATGGGTTTTCTTAATAATGAAAAATGGCCTATTTCTGTCTTGTTTTTCCACTCATTTTTTTGATCATCACAATATCTAATATTTCGAAATATTAGATATTGTGATAGAAGAGGAGTTCTTTCGGGCATTCATCCAAAGGAAACACTTGTTTGGAATTTGATGAATTGAGATGTCTGGAAACAATATTTTTGATTATTTCTTCATTCAAATTCGAAGTGGAATCTTAGTCTATTTCTGTATTCTTTCTAGATTCAAACAAAATAAAAAAAAGATTCATTTGATACCTTATCTCGAACCCATGTTTGAAAGAAATATTCGATCACGTAGAGTCGACAAATCAAATAGGTTCATTATAAATTCACAGGCGAAAAATGGCAAAAAAGAAAGCATTCACTCCTCTTTTCTATCTTGCATCTATAGTATTTTTGCCTTGGTGGATTTCTCTCTCATTTACTAAAAGTATGGAATCTTGGATTACTAATTGGTCGAATACTGGTCAATCCGAAATTTTTTTGAATGATATTCAAGAAAAAAGTCTTCTAGAAAAGTTCATAGAATTTGAGGAAATCCTCTTTTTCGACGAAATGATCAAGGAATACTCGGAGACACATCTACAAAAGCTTCCTATAGGAATCCACAAAGAAACGATCCAATTAATCAAGATACACAATGAGGATCGTATTCATACAATTTTGCACTTCTCGACAAATATAATCTGTTTTGTTATTCTAAGCGGTTATTCTATTTTAGGTAATGAAGAACTTGTTATTCTTAACTCTTGGGCTCAGGAATTCCTATATAATTTAAGTGATACAGTAAAAGCCTTTTCGATTCTTTTATTAACCGATTTGTGTATCGGATTTCATTCACCACACGGTTGGGAACTGATGATTGGTTCTGTCTACAAAGATTTTGGATTTGTTCATAATGATCAAATTATATCTGGTCTTGTTTCCACTTTTCCAGTTATTCTCGATACTATTTTTAAATATTGGATTTTCCGTTATTTAAATCGTGTATCTCCGTCACTTGTAGTTATTTATCATTCAATAAATGATTGATAAATGATCAACCGATATTAATCTACTTCAATCAGAATTTTGTCTTTGTAGTTCTACATAATATTAAGGATTAAAAACTTCTATCCGGGGGGATTTTCATCCTATCGTATTCCAGTAATAAAACGATTCCAGTAAATAGCAAAATCGTGGATAGGGAACTATACTGGCGACCTACCCAATTTATTGTAGAAATTTTCGGATCAATGATTAGACCATGCAAACTAGAAATACTTTTTCTTGGATAAAGGAACAGATTACTCGA